AAATACATTGACTCAAACGAGACCACCTACTTGGAAAGAAAGCATACTCAAGATAATTATACTATMAACATAMTCCTCTACAAATTTCACCTTTACAGAAACTACCCAATCCTATCAATCCCCTCTAATAATCAGAGAATACTGTACCAATATTTAACACTTCAACACTTCCCCCTTAAGTCTAAACCATCCCTCAGGGACCATCCATTATTATTTATAAGGTCATTCTATAATATAACATTCACCTCTCTACAAATTTCACCTTTACAGAAACTACCCAATCCTATCAATCCCCTCTAATAATCAGAGAATACTGTACCAATATTTAACACTTCAACACTATYCCATAACTWTAAACACTAATCAATTATAAGAAAATACCAGCATCGAAATTTCAAATAGAAAACCTGTAACACGAAAAATTACCATGCTTTTTAAAACACTACATCGACTAACAACAAGACTATCTAAAAAAAAAACAAAATGCCAAATAAATAAAAATCCCCCAAATAAAAAATTTCAGAGAAAATACAAACGATCTACCAGAAACACCCCTAAAACAACTCAAAGAACGAAATAATAAATCAACCTCCCAACGATAAACAATTAAAACAGATGACAAAAAAAAATAGTTATAAAAATAATAACAAAAACCAACTAACGCATCCCTGCCACACAATAAAGACTCCCAAAACCAACCAGAAAAATCACTAATATAAACAATATAACCAAATAAACAACCAAACAACTGAATGAAGACAAACAAAATAGACCACAATAAAGACAAATCAGAATACTCCTCAAATTTCCCCAAAATACATCAGCCAATAACCGAACCCACCAATGTAAAAATACCAACATAAATAAAAGACACAATATAACCCAAACTCAACCCACGAATATTAGAAGAAATCAACATAGACAAACGAAAGGAATAAGAATAAGAAACAAAAAATCCCAACAACACAAGTAAAACCAAAAAAATACTATAAGGTAAACCAACAACACAAATAAAAAAGAAATGCTTACTAAAATAAATACCCATAAAAGGCAAGCCACACAAACAAAAAACTAAAAATACTAATAATACAACTTTATAGACACCCCCATAACTAGACATATATACACCTATACAAGACTGGCTCCTTGAAGAAGAACTCATCAAATCACCAACTAATATAAAAAGAGCACACTTACAAACACCATGAACCAACAATTGAAAAACAACCAAATACAAATCGTTACAAACATAATAAACCAAACACCAAGCCACTTTTTTACAAGTAGACAAAGCAACAATCTTCTTCAAATCTAAAAAAAACAATGCACACAAACCAGTAATAAAAATAGTCGTAATAGAAACCAAAAAAACAAAGAATAGAGAAAAAGAATCTAAATACAAACCGTAACGAACAACAAATCATACCCCGGCAGCAACCAGTGTAGAAGAATGAACTAAAGAACTAACCGGAGTCGGAGCACGCATAGCCTCTAACAACCAAGATACAAAAGGAAAACCCGCACTCTTAGTCACTACAACCAAAAAAAAAGAAAAAAAAAACGCCCATGTAAAATTACAACTGCCCAAAATATACGCTAAAATAACGAATAGACCTACATCTCCAAACCGGGAAGAAAGCAAAGTAATCAAAGATGCACGTACACTAGATCTATTAGAGTAAAATAAAATCAATAAGAAACTGACAAATCCAAGGTACTCCCACATTACTAAACTGAATATTACGGAATTTGTGATTATTAAAAAGAACATGACCATGACAAATCAAACCATTAAATAAAATAAAAACTTAGCTTCAGAAGAACCATAATAATAATGAAAACAGTATATAAATGCTAGTAAAGAACAAACAAATAACATTGTTAAGCACAACATCACAACAGTATCTATACAAATTACAAACTCTAAACCCCTCAATAAAAAGAAAGAACATGGGGAAAATAATAATGAAACACTATAAGAAAATCCAAAAATAATCAATCTAAAAATAATAAAAAAGGAAGCTAAACTTAAACTAAATAAACTAATAAACACATTTGACAGAGACACTTAAATCACCGATTCTGTGGCCGAAACACAGACTCTCCATCAGAGAATGTCAAAACGATAAATCGTAAATACCAAATTTATACGGGGAGAAAACTCATATTCAGCGCTTAAAACTAACCCATTATTAAACTTCTGGCACCCATATCAAATGAGCTTTATGAAACAAACATAAAAAAAGCAGATTTCAAATCAACCACGGATTAACCAAACTCACTTTAGAAGGAGACGCATACCCATTATTGAAACCTTAATCCAACCCATTCAATCTGGCACTTCTAATCTTAACTAAGCGTAACACTTACCTCGAGATCTACAATCTCATGCACTAAATTATACTAAGTTAATCCAAAACCTAACGATAAAAAGAATCCTTGCGATTAACTATAACTCTTATACATATAAAACCTAAAACCAACACCAAACAAAATAACAAATAGGAAACTCCCTCCAAACTCGAACAAAGATAATGACTAGACTCAAAAAACAAACCCGATGAATCATAACATACCCCGCTAAACACAAGAAAAGAAAACAAAAAAAACATAAAAGGCCAACACCAATTCAACCCTGGGCCCAAAAACGTTTTAGGACTATATACTGAAACAAAAATAAAGAGTATATACACCCCGCCTACATATATTAAACAGAACAAAACTAAATACCAACTAAACCCTAGAAACCAATAAATAACACCGCACACCGAAATAGCCCTAAATAAAAGCAACAAACAATAATATAAAGGATGTGAAACAAAAGAAAAACTGAAAATTATAGAAAAATATAAACCTAATAAAAAAGAAACCACAAACATTTTACCTTTAAATCTTAAACTCCTTATCTAACTTGACTATCTCCATCACAATAGGCATATAAGCATGACCGGCACCACATAACTCCCTACAATAACCAATAAAAATACCACACCGATCAGGTAACAATAACTGACTCGTTAAACGGCCAGGCACAGCATCCAACTTAATACTAAAATCAGGTAAAGCAAATGAGTGAATTACATCAACTGAAGTCACCACAAACTTATGAGGTGTACCATAACCCACACGAAGCGGCTTATCAACCTCCCCAACAAAATCGGTCATCATCGAATCATAAAAAACGCCCCCATACAATCAATCCTCATAAGACCAGTATCACTGATGACCTACAACCTTGACAACCTTCGCCTTATGAGAAACATCAAATAAGTCCTCACCCTCACCTATAAACTGCATTTTTAAATAACACATAACAAACACTAAAATATAAGGAACCATCGTCCAACAAAACTCTGTCCAAAAACTCTCATTTCTCAGCTTTGTTATTGAATAACGACCACAATAAATATTACAACCAACCATTATAAAAACCCACGCCGGAATAACAAATGAAAGAAAATAAGTATAAATAATTAAATCATAATAATTACTACTAAACAACATATTAAGCCACAATACTAAGAAATGAAGCCAACTAACGACTGGTTCCCCAATCGTTACCATGTTACGACTTATCACAACTAACGTTGAAACTGACGGGCGATGTGTACCCCAACTAAATCCAATTCGAGACTCCAAACTAAAAAACCCCTACTACCGAGTCCTAAATCAAGTAAAAACAGTTACAACACTAAACTTTTAAATGTAATGCACAATCCCCCAATTCATTAGCAGCACATCGACCTGACTTTAATTAATTATTATACACTTATTTAGAAATTAATCACAAATATTAAATCGGATATACACTAACTAAAATAAACCTGGAAAATTCATAAGCGTACTATCTGTTTAAGAAGCACACTCCCCCGGATGAAAATCGTCAGCTGCCAAATCCTTTTAGTTAAAACCATGGAAAAAACTCCAAACCTGGTAAAGAGGTCTCTAATCTCTATCCCAAACCAGAAATCCTAAAATATAAAACTGACCAGCTTATAAAAAGTAAACAAACATATTGCAGCTATTCACTACTTAGACCAGAATAATTTAAACCAAAAAAAGAGAGTGAGGTAAAACAGAATAACCGCGGATGCTGGCACTGCGAATTATCCACCTCAATTTAGCTACCCTAGACTGTACTTATACATACTTTAAGATCTTACCACTAAATAGAATGACAAAACTAATCAAAACTAAATAACCAAAATATCCTTATGTGGAATATAACTAAAAACTCTCCTCTGGCCAGAACTAAACCAAAAACGCGAAGGAATCAAACCTTTAAATTACCTCTGCAAAGTAAACCCACAACTGTAGTCCACGCTCAACATAAAAAAATATTATTCCTTTCGTACTAAATAAATTGAAAAATAGATAAGAACCGACCTGGCTCACGCCGGTCTTAACTCAACTCATGAGAGGAATTAAAGGTCGAACAGACCTTTTACACAAACTGCTGCGCCCATGCAAATCCTCAAGTCAACATCGAGGTGGCAAATAAATGAATCGATAAGATCTCTACTCATTTCTTACACAGTTATCCCCGAGGTAACTATACCTATAACCCTACTAACTCTAAAGGATCAAAAAATAAATAAAAAATTTACCTTTACCCCAAATAAATATAGTCATATATAAAGATCTCGGGGTCTTTCCGTCCCATTATATAATCAAGGATTCTGCACCTTAAAATCAATTTCAAAAAAAGACTCCATTTTAAAGAATATCTGGTCAAACCATTCAAACAATCCTCCAATTATGAGGCAACTAATTATGCTACCTTCGCACAGTCAATATACTGCGGCCATTGATAAATCAACATCGGGCAGGTAAATACCATTTAAATTTCAAAAATGGAAATGTTTTTAATAAACAGACCGACACACTTCGAGAGGAAAAGAAGCTAATCACATTTTACTTATTCTATCATAAAATAACCAATTAATAAAAGAAAGAACAAAACCAAAGAATTAAATAGTAATAAAAAATTTTTATAACAAACTCAAAAATCAAGGAAACTTCTAAACCCAGAAATTAATAACTAAATAAATTCTCTTGAGGGATTAACCATATCATCACAGCCAACCTGGACAGACAAAAAAACTTTCCGATTAGATATAAGGAAACACGAATAATTTATCACTACCTTAGAATGTTTTCACGAATACTACCCGCAAAACGCTAAGCTCAAAAAGCAAACACCCTAAAAATCGCAACCCTTCGAATAGCTAGAAATCTCTAAACAAAATCGACAAATCATGATGCAAAAGGTAATATAACCAAAGAAACACACATTAATAAGAGAACTCTCTCAAAGAAGACAGCCAACATACACCAATACTTTACAAAAGTACCATTCTAAAAATTAAACTACACTCCCCACACCACACAAACMACTACACTCCCCACACCACACAAACCACTAACTATTCGGACTTAGAAAATAATGACAACAAAAGCTGACGCCAAGTAATCTTCTTCTTATTCTTCTCAACCGCTTCGTTCGGAAAAAACCTAAGACTAATCAAATCAGAAATATAATAACGAGGTAAACTCATATAAGTACAATGGTGAGGTAGTGGTAAAGTAACCAAATACAAAACCATAGCAGAACTACCATAAACACCAATAACACTTCTACCAAACTCGTAAGAATGCCAGACTATATAAAAGAGAAAAAATGCACTCATTACAGAGAGTAACCCCCCAAAATTTGAAATTATATTCAACTTATAAAAAGCAGGATCATAAACACAAACACGCCGAGGAAGGCCGTACATACCAGTATAATGCATAGGAAAAAAACAAAGATTAAAACCAATCATAGAAACCAATCAATGACCAAACAACAAAGTCTTATCCAAAACGTAACCACTAATAATAGGCCACCACCAAACCAAAGCAATAACCACCGTACTGTAAGAACCTAAAGATAAAACATAATGAAAATGAGCAATAACAAACCAAGTATCATGAAAAATACTATCCAGAACTGACGCAGATAACATTATACCAGTAACACCCCCAATAGTAAAAAGAAAAATAAAACCCAAAATTCACCAAAATATAGGCTCATTCATACGATACCAAGCCCCGCGCAACATATATAATCAAGAAAAAACCTTAATACCTGTCGGAATACCGATCACCATAGTAGTAGAACTAAAAAAAACAAGACTCCGAAATTCTAAACCAACCATAAACATATGATGAACCCAAACAATACAACCTAAAATAACAATAGAAAACATAGCACCCACCAAACCAGTATAACTAAAAACCGAATCTTTATTTGTAAAAACCAAACAAATATGGCTAATCATACCAAAACCGGGCAAAATTAAAACATAAACCTCCGGATGACCAAAGAACCAAAACATATGCTGAAACAAAATAGGATCACCGCCGCCTACAGGATCAAAAAAAGAAGAACCAAATTTACGATCAAACAAAAGCATAGTAATAGCCGCCGCCAACACTGGTAAAGAAGACAACAATAAAATAGAAGTAAATAAATAAGCCCAAACAATAATAGAAACTCGAGTATTAATAAAATAAAAAATAGAAGAAAAGATAGTAGTAACAAAATTTAACGCCCCAAAAACACTAGATAAACCAGCTAAATGAAGAGAAAACATCAAATAATCCACCCCCACCCCTGTATAAGGAAAACTAGACAAAGGTGGATAAAAAGTTCAACCAACACCAGAACCAATCCACAAACTAATAATAAAACAAACAGCAGAAGGCAACATCAATCAAGCACTTAAAGCATTTAATCGAGGTAAACTCAAATCCGGCAACCCCAATAATAAAGGTAACAAAAATTTACCAAAACCCCCTATTAAAACAGGCATCAAAAAGAAAAAAATCATAGCTAAGCCATGACTCGTAATAACATATTTATAGACCTCGGGGGCTATTAAATTATAGTAGGGGTCTGTAAAATTCAAACGCAACAAAAAACTAAGAGACAAACCCATAAAACCACCTCACAAACCAATAACCCTATAAATAATACCAATACGCTTATGATCTAACGTAAACAACCAAGAATAAAGACTATCCATATAATAACAACAGAGGAACAAAATCACTCACCTTTTGTTTTGAAAACAAACAGTCAAACTTAACCTACCCCGCTAGGGAACCGAGATAAACAAAATCTCCAATGACCGTTAGCAGCGACCAACAATAAGCCCCCCAGTAAACTAATAATTCCAGGAAACATAACCCTTAGTAACCTCCAAAGTATAACCAAAAACTAAAACAAAAACAAAAGAATAATAATAAAGGAAATTCTTAAACAACTCACCCTGATATGGTATTTTCACCAACAAAGAAATCTCTAAATCAAAAATAACAAAAAATACCAACAAAACAAAATAAGTATACCTAAAAACATTTTCCACAAGCACATTACCTAAAAAACCACACTCAAAAGGACTAACCCACACTCGACCCAACTCAGAAGAAGAAACGCCGAAATTCCAATAATAAACATGATAAAAAAAAACCAAAAAAAAAACTACCAACATCAAAAATACAGCAGAAAAAACATACAACATCCTCAAAGAGTCACACAAAAACAACATCTCAGGAGTAAGAATCCTAAACTTTAAATTAAGCTACCTTTGATTATTACTGACGAAAGAATAATCTTTACACACCACTATATCAAAATGGCCTGCTAAAGCAGCCCTATCAGCAAAAATACTTATTCAAAACGTCTGCGAACAAAATTTATCTTAAAGTTAACAGCCTTACAATTTTAACTTAATCTACACAAACAAAATTTACTGACAACAGCATTCAGCTAACTCATCAGAGAGATCACGGATTCCCAAAACCCGAATTTTCATTAAACTATCAACTGAAATCAATATAAGAAAAAAAGAATAGACAAATATTAATAAACACCACTTCCACATAAAAGAAACAAAATAATCATATCGAACGCGAGGTAAAGTAGCACGAGCCCAAATAAAAAAAACCAAATGAAACAAACAAAAAAAATACAAAAGAGCCCCTCCACCAAAAAAAAAAATAGTAGTAACTCAAGAAAATATATACATTATTAAATACTCACAAGCAAATAAACAAGTAAAAGGTACACTACAATATTCAATTTTAAGACCACTCACCAATTCACTCTCAGACTCAGCATAATCAAAAGGAGTACGATTACTCTCACAAAGAATACCAACCAGCCACAATATATAACACGCGGGCACAACCATAACCAACAACCAACTGTAATCAATAAGGTCTACTGCACTATATGACCCTGACACCAAACCTATAATAATAACCACACACATAAAGGAAGCCTCAAAAGTTACAGAACCAAAAGAAGAACGAATCGAACCAAGAAACGCATACTTATTATAAGAACCTCAACCAACACCCAATAAACTATAACCAGTTAACCCGACAACCATCAAAAATCAAAGCAGTCAATTATTCCTTGTATAACCACAATACAAAGTACAATAAAGAATACAATAACAACAGCATATAAAGACTAAAAGAAACACACTAAATCAAGCTAGTCACCTACGAGACTGAAAAAAAATAACCTTATACTTAACTATCAACTTCAACAAATCAGCAAACCTTTGCAATAAACCCATTAAACCAACCTTTTTAGGACCCTTACGAATCTGCATATAACCCAACACCTTACGCTCGGCCAGAATAAAAAAGGCGACCAATACCATTATTAAGACAAAGGATAATAACCCCCTCAAAAATATATAAACCCATTTTAAAAATAAATAAAACACCATATCCCGAGATAACCCCACCTCTAGTACGACAAACTAAAATTCTAAAACTAAACTAGGAATATACAACAACGATGAGAAACTACAACGACTATCAAGTGCTTGCAGAGCACACATTTTATAAATAAACTACATCGTTGACCACGTGACAATAGAAAACACTCAACTCTTGTGTGTAAAACAAGTATTTTTAATTAAACTACCTTGTCAAATAATAAAAAACCAATTAAAGGAAAACTTACAAATAAAAGATCTAAGAAGGTACTTAATAAAAAAGAACTGCTCACTCAACCTATAAATAACCCAAAAAATAATAAAAACTCAGCCACAAGAATATATACAGCAAGAAATAAAAACCTTATAAAATAAAGAAAATGAGATAGGAGTAGACAACAACAAAAAGATAAAACCAAACCAAAAAAAAATGCCAAACTGACCAGATTTGCTCAAAAACGCAGTAGACAATATAAAGCCGCAGCTCTCACAAAAAAAGAGAAATAATAAAGTAAATGTACACCAAATTAAATAAACAAAAAAAAACCAAACCAGTAAATTCAAAGATATTTTAAATGACATAACCACGATTATACAACTAGAAGAAATCATCATATGTGTCCAACAACAACGCCAACTATAATTATAAACCCAGAAAAATATAGAAAGAACCAGAAATGTAACAACTGAAGCAACTACAGCAACAAAATAACTTGAACTAAAAAATCCACCCAAAAAAAAACAAATATAAACGAACGGAACCTTAACAAAAGTAGAAAGTAACCAAATAACAAGAGCTTTAGAACCTAAAACCACTCTATAAACTCAACCAAAGAATGGAAACAAACCAAACTTCATTAAATAACCCAAAACAAAAAAAGGAATCAAACCACTATCTATAATACCTAACAACATAAAAGAAGAAGATAAACTAGAGACCACTATATATATAAACAACGTATAAAAAGAAACACCACCGTAAGTATAAAAAAAAGAGGGAATTAAACTTAAACTAACCAACTCCAATAATAATCAAAAAAAAACTAAATCACTGCTAAAAAGAAGAGAAAAAGAAAAAAGAAAAACACACAATAAACTTATCATCACCCCTAACAAGCCACGAAAACCGCCACTAATGATCAACCGAAAAAGAAAGAATTTTACAAACAATAAATCAATGAACCAACGCAACAAAGATTTCATAAAAAAACAACACCAATAATAACAACACCACTAATCTACCAAACTTTAAAGACATAAAACCCAACGAAGCACCACCCAAAGCACCAATTGATAAGTTTAAAAAAGGACGAATCAATAAAACAAACGGACGAACAACGTAACTTATAGTCTCAGCCAAACAAACAAAAGGAGCAATCCAAAGAGGAGTACCGACTGGTACAAAAGAAGAAAAAAAAGAACAAAATTTAGTACACAAACGATAACCCATTAAAGCCAAAAATAAAGGAAATATGAATATAACCAAAAACAAAAAAAAGCCGCCAATGCCGAATAAATAAGGAATGCGCAAAAACAAAAAACATAATAATACTACAACCAAAACAATACGATAAAAATAATCAACAATCCCACCAACTAACCGAACAATAAATAAATCAACTAACACATTTAACCGAGAAACACCAATCATTACAAGAAGAGATATCAAAGATATATTGCATGAACATGAACCACAAAGTTTTAAAATTAACTTACACTTCTTAAAAATGAAAAATAACTACACTTTCTACACAATGTATCGTTAGCCCTTCAAACTAACACTTTAAACTTAAGCTAAAAAAGTACAATATTGTAGCCGACAACAAATCACCACCTCAACCAAAACAAAGCATGCACAATAACACTTGACTACATTATCTATATAACCACAAACACTATAAAAGACCAAATAATCAAATAACCCAGTAATACACTAAACCTCACACACCCAGAAAATTTATCATAAGACATACAAAAATGGCGCGATAAAAGACTACCTAAAAAAAACAATGGGACTAAACTACTAAAAAATAAATATACACAAAATAATAAGAACAATACAAAACTAAGTAAACCCGCACTTTTAATCACAAGCACTTCTATAAAAAATTGAACCACCGGTGGTAATGAAGCAACAGTACATAAACCCAAACAAATTAAAACACGAAAATAAAGACTACCCCCTAAAACAACCTTTAAAATCAACCATTTTCGAGAACCCGACAGATTATAACCCCACCACAACATAATAAACATTAAACCCGCCGACAAACCATGACCCAATGAATATAAAAAAAGTAAACTACTTCTATCATATAAACATGACCTAAAACAAACCGCACAAATAATTATATGAGACAAACTCAAAAAAGCCAGTCATCGCTTACCATCTAACTCCCAAGAAGCCATCAAAAAAAATAACACAGAAAGAAAAAAACATACAGAAATATACCCCAACCCAAAAATATAATTAGGAACTAACCACCAACAAAAACGACAAACTCCCAATAAACCCAACTTCATTATATAACCACTTAAACAAACTGAAACAAGGCTTGTAGCCTCAGCATGAACTATAGGGAGCCAAATATGAAATGGGGGGACAGGAATCTTTGTAATAAAAAGAATCGCTAAGATCAAAACAATACAAAAGGTTAAATCGCCAAAAAAAACTACATCATTAGAACACCACTCACTCATAAATAAACTCCCACTAACTAAAGAAAAATAAAGAAGACAAAGCAACATAGGAAGACTGGTCAACATCACATAACCAGACAAATATCACCCAGCTAAATAACGTTCAGAATAAGGAGACTCCACTATTAATAAAAACAACAACGACAGAATAGAAACCTCATAAAAAAACCAAAAAAAAAAAACGTAATTAGAACAATAACAGAACAATGAAGATACGACACTCATAATGATATAAAATAAAGAACGTCCTGTAGTTTTACTATATGAAAATGCTAATACAAGTAATAAAAACACAGACAGCAAACTTAAATAAAATCTAACCACATCGAAAACAAAAAAAGAAGAAACAGAAAACGCCGACAACTGCAATGATAAATCAAACCACATAGAACAATAAAAGCCTAAAAGATACAGAGTACCTAATATACAAGCTACTATAAACCAACCATATCAATCAACAAACTTGATCTTCACAATCGAGTAAGAACAACCAACCCTAACGTAACCTCAATAGTAAAAATTACTAACAAAGCTAAAAAAATAACACGAGTCTCCTCAAACTGACTAAGAAGACAAAAGAAAAGCAATAGTACTTTCATTTTTTCTATAACGATTAAACAATTTAACAAACGAGAAACAGACAATAAAAACCTCAACAAAATAATCAGACCTCCTAAGAAAACTAAACTGACAAGCATGCACTAATAAAACGAGACAAATCACTATAATAAAAAGAGACCGCCCACAACCCCTTATACAACATAACTGAAAAAACCATAGCAAGCCTTCCCGCCTTACTAATAAGCACAAAAGGATACTCTGGATGACAAGCACCTAGATAACTTAATAAAATAAACAAACAAGCAATAAACCAAAACAATATTTGACGAGTCACCCTATAACAAGAAGACATTTTCACCGTAGGTAACCATAAAACTAACAAAAATATTAAAACCAAAATTAAACCACCAACCTTGGACTCTACCGAACGCAACATTGCATAAAAGGCTAAAAAATACCACTCAGGCTTAATTGACACCGGAGTAACCAGCGGATCTGCTTCAATATAACTTTCCACATCTAATACAAAGTCTGGAAAGTATAATAATAAAGAGCAACATAATAATAACAAAACCAACAACACATAACCGTCCTTCGCAGTGTAATACCTGTGAAAAAAAACAACATCACTGTAACCGCCAGAGATAAATAAAGGATTTTTAGAACCACTTCGATGTAAATAAAATAAATGAATAACGGATACTCCTAAAATTACAAAAGCCAAACAAACATGTGCAGAAAATACACGCACCAATGTAACATTTGTAACAGAAAAGCCGCCTACAACAAACTTATAAACACTTGGACCAAAATAGGGTATGCTACTCAAAATTGACGTAAGAACTGTAGCAGCTCAATAAGACATTTGATGCCAAGGAAGAATATAACCAAGAAACGCCTCAACCATCATCAATAAATAAAGCACAAAACCCACATTTCAAACACCAAGCTTACTATAGCTAGAATAATAAAGAGCACGTCCCATATGAACCAAGAATAATAAAAAAATAAATGTAACACCTCAAATATGAAAATAACGAACAAATCAAGTAAATAACCTCTCAGTGGTTAAATCCAAAACACACGCAAATCTTAAAAACGAATTAGCCACATACAACAAAGAAAGAATAATCCCCGAAATAACTTGAATTATCAAAAAACTACTAATCATAAAACCACTACATCAATAATAACTCAACGACAGATTGGTTGGTAAATCTATAATTTTACTACGAACAACAGAAAGCATATTTTCAATCATTGAAAACAAATCACTAACACCACAAATTAGTAGTTTAAAAATTAACCTATAATTGAAAAATAAAGGTAACCAAAGATCAGTCGGATAATAAAAAACTATAAACACTAACAACCACACATAATCAACAAAATGCCAATATCACACAGACATCTCTACATAAAATCGATTAAAAGACAAATAACCTAAAACAAAAATTATACTCAAAACAGTAACACCGCCCAACACATGCAAAAAGTGTAAACCAATAGTAGAATAAGCAACCACATAATAAGGACAGTCAGTTAAATAAAAAGGTGACTCCCCAAACTCAAAAAACTGAACCAACATAAAACAACAGCCCAGAATAATCCCAAAAAAAAGATATCACCGACAACGAGAAAGACCATAATTGAAATGAAACCCTGTAACAAGAATAGAAGAACTTAATAACACTATACACCCTAACATAGGAAATTCGTCAAACTCAGAAATATAAAGCACCTCTTCGAAAGTAGACTCTGGCATAGAATAATGAGAAACAAAAAATAAAGAAACAAAAGTCAACAACTCTATCAAAATAAAAACCAGAAAACCAAAATTATGACTACACTTCCCCATACCAACCTCACTTATTAACAAAGCCACAGTAAAAGAAATATAAACAAGAAAAAGCCAAACCCCCATCAAATTTCAAAGAAAAGCACTCACCACAAATATCATAACACCTCAACAACTATATAAGGGAACCAAACTCAT